CTGAATTTATTCAGACTCGCTTTCTAGATGATCCCTCTAGAAAAAGAGGATTCTAACAATCTTTCTAGTTACTTCGTTCTCTATTTCTATATTGATAGAAGAAAGGATCCTGAGGAAAAGGGTTTTGTTTCCACCGAGCTAAAATAAAATGTCGAGGTCTCTAGTAAACTAAAGACATCATTTAATAGCTATCTCATTTTGCTTCCATTTTTTCTCTACAAAGAAAAATTGGAGGATTTAGTTACGATTCAAATTTTTACTTTTCTATCTTTATCCATGGATCTTTTATGCATACTTTTTCAATTGGACGTATTGATCCAATTCCAAAATTTTGTTTCGTAATTTCCTAACCCAAATTTTCCATTTTTAAGTTCACCTTGGATGATACAAATCACGATAATCCATATTTTTCCTCGAATATGTCATTGAAAGGTAAAGGATTTAATCCTTTTTCAGAAATAAAGTTTTTGTTCGGACTATGAATCAAACCGAAAGATCCCTTAACTATTAAAGGGTTTACTAGAACGAATCGCACTTTTACCACTAAACTATACCCGCCTATATTAGAATACATGTGTATACAATACATAAAAATGCACGTTTTGTCGAACAGAGGAATTATGCGTCATCGTACTAAACTTAAAGTAATAAAGTTATAGGGTCCTAATCATTAAAAGAAGAATGTCGACGTTTTTCGCGATTCAGGAAAGGGGGGCTCAACTAAATGAAATATGAAAGTGGACTAAAGCGGCGGATTGCTAATCCGTTGTACGAGCTATTCGTACCGAGGGTTCGAATCCCTCTCTTTTATTTTTAGATTCCCGTAAGGGAATCAAGTTAAAAAAAAAAAGAAGGGATAATAAGAAAGGAGACTTTTATTTTATATAATATATAAATAGAATAGTATAGAATCAGAATGGAAATAAAACTCCATATTTTTATGGATGCTTTAATAGCAAGTATTTTCGTCTTCAACCCAGATAAATACTTTAGCTAAGATTTGTTGGAATAACAAAAAAGGGCCCGGCTAGGTATTGACCAGGCCAGGCCGTGTGAATAAGGGGAACAAAATCAAAGGGGTCTTCTTTATTTGTCTTTATATTTGTTTTTGGATCTTTTGAGCCCTTACTTAGATAGTAATAGTAATCCTAAAAGAAATTGCTGGTCAAAGTTGTACATATCTATATAATAAAAAAAGAAATAAGGGGGATTTTTTCTTACTTCATGTGTAACATAGTCATTATTCTCTTGTTCAATTGGGAGAGATGGCTGAGTGGACTAAAGCGGCGGATTGCTAATCCGTTGTACGAACTATTCGTACCGAGGGTTCGAATCCCTCTCTTTCCGTTTCCTTTGATGATTGAGTTATCTTTCAAATTTTGAAAAGACTTTTTTGCCTCTATTAGGCATGTGGAATATATAAAAAAATCCTAAGAAAGCAACTAAAACTCCCTTTTTTTTTTATTCTTCACGTCCAGGATTACGTCCTGGATCATTAGATAGAAATCCAAAGATGAAAAGAGAAACAAAGAATATCACGACTGTGTAAACGGAAAGTTTGAGAGTAAGCATGGCGCAATCTCCAAGATCCTTTTTTGAAAAAAAAAATGAGAAAAGAAAATAGATTCTCCAGTTTATACTATGAGATTCTAAATATTAGAATAGTCTAACTAGTCCATTTTGACACCAAGAAATGAAGTGATTTCTAGAAATAGAAAAGGATTCTACGAAAAGAAAAGTCATTTGTAATAAGAGTCCTTCATAGATTTCATACCCCCAATTAAGTATTGTGGGGTACCCTAGTCTAACCCTAGTTAGGGTCTTTCGTTGGAAGTTGATCTTCTAAATTGGTAGATACCCCCAATTAAGTATTGTGGGGTACCCTAGTCTAACCCTAGTTAGGGTCTTTCGTTGGAAGTTGATCTTCTAAATTGGTAGAATTTTTTCTCGAATAAATCATGAATTTTCTAGGCTAGTCTTAAAGATTTTATCGAAAACTTACAGCAGCTTGCCAAACAAAGGCCAAGAGAAAAAAGAACAAAGGGATGATTGGCATAACATCTACGATGGGATTCAAAAACGCGTAGGCCTCGGGCAATTTGGCGAAGAAAAAACTAGTCGAACAAAGAGCGGAATTAAGACAGATCCAGATCAAACTAAAGGTATTAAGCATAACAGACATTTTGTTCTTGGAGATAATTGCATTTTGGTTGAGTTATTGATATAAAGAAGGAAAAATGAAGTAAGGTAGACAAAAAGCCTTTCTTTTTCTTTGAACCCACCCAATCAAAAATGGTCCAATTCTCAAAAGAGAATAGAAGAAATCTTACTTTCATACAATATCTTAATTGAATTATATGTAATGATCAATCAATTAAGTTGAATTCTATATTTACATGTGTCAAAATCCTAGCAAGAATCTAATATATTCTATAATTCTAGAAAAATACTTTAGATAAATAGTTGGGCTGGAATGGACGAATACGTAACACGCATATTAGTCTTTAGTAGTGTCGAATAGAAATCGAAATGGGGCGTCGCCAAGTGGTAAGGCATCGGGTTTTGATCCCGCTATTCGGAGGTTCGAATCCTTCCGTCCCAGAATGTATCCATTAGAATTCATTTTCCCTTTTTATTTTTAAACTTCTGTTTAAATGTTTAAACTTCTGTTTAAATGTTTAAAGGTCGAATATGAGTCACTAGAGTGTAATTTTTTTTTTGATTCAGAGACACGTCTTCTCTTGTTTTTTCACAACAAACTGCATTGGATTGACTGCAAATGACATGCAGATGTAACTGAATATATTTGGGATCCCGGTAGGATGGTAACAAAAGTTTTAATTCAAAGGGGGTAGGGTGGACTTTTCATTGTATGTACACTCCTTTCATAGTGAAGTAAGCCAGTTACTTATAAAATAAAAACCTTAGGTCCCACCTTTATTTGAATTTAAAAAAATTTTTGAATCAAAATGGGAAGGTGCCTATAATTTCCATAGTTCTTGTTCCCACTCCCCTAACTTTAAATAAGGTATTCTATCAACAACACCATTGTATGTACACTCCTTTCATAGTGAAGTAAGCCAGTTACTTATAAAATAAAAACCTTAGGTCCCACCTTTATTTGAATTTAAAAAAATTTTTGAATCAAAATGGGAAGGTGCCTATAATTTCCATAGTTCTTGTTCCCACTCCCCTAACTTTAAATAAGGTATTCCAATTAGTAATCTTAACGTTCTGTGGATTTCTGAATTCTTAAATAAGAGTAAAGAGGGGGGGTTCTTAGTACTAATTCCGTTTTATCAATTGGATTGTGTTGTGTCTCTTAAGGCTGAGGTTAGCGGGAGTAAAGAGGGGGGGTTCTTAGTACTAATTCCGTTTTATCAATTGGATTGTGTTGTGTCTCTTAAGGCTGAGGTTAGCGTAAACTAATGAAATAAATCGTAGCAAGGACTTAAGAAACGGAGGGAAACTCATATATTTTATTCACTTGAATGGCAAAATGATTACTTAATCATCCCGGGTTAAACAAAATAAGAAAATACATATAAATGAGGAAATGCCTAGTTTGTATGTATTGTTTTATTTTGTTGTATTTTAGTGACAAGCAGTCTTTCAATATAGAATCAAAAGGGGTAGATTACTATATCTATCTACTGACTGAACCCACTGCCACACCGAAATAAGAAAATACATATAAATGAGGAAATGCCTAGTTTGTATGTATTGTTTTATTTTGTTGTATTTTAGTGACAAGCAGTCTTTCAATATAGAATCAAAAGGGGTAGATTACTATATCTATCTACTGACTGAACTGAACCAATGACTATTCATGATTTCATAATTGAATCAATTTCAGAAAGGTTCCAAATTAGAGGAATGTTATGGTAAAACTTCGTTTGAAACGATGTGGTAGAAAGCAACGTGCGACTTGAAGGACGTGATCCGATGTGGATGCTTAGTCTTATATCCACCATTTTATATTGGAATGAGGGTGCTCTCGATTCGACATCATTTCTTCCACTCTAACCCCTATTTTTGGGGAGTTGTAATGGAAATAAGCATAGTACATGATGGAGCTCGAGTAGAAAAAATGAATTTCTCGGGGGCAAGGATCTAGGGTTAATACCAATTAATAAATTGAAAGAACTTCGTAAGTAGATTTTCTATATAGAAATCGAAAGGATCTGATTTCGGCAAGTTTTAATACAAAATTTGTTAGAATTGATCAAACTCTTTTGATCCACAGTGTATCACGCAAGAATCAACGATGCGTATGATTCGTTGGTACAAAGAAATCACAAAAGGGGTATGTTGCTACCATTTTGAAAAGATTAAGAAACACCGAAGGAATGTCTAAACCCAATGATTTAAAACAAAAAGAAAGGATCCCAAAACAAGGAAAGACCATTTCAATTGTCTCAATAATTGGATCAAAATAAAGAGTACAAATAGGTTTTAAATGAGACAAACAAAAGGGGGCTAAAGACTACTCAATAACTAAAATTGCCTAAACCTTTTCCTTTAAGCTATTTTTGAGAATTATCCAACTTGAGTTATGAGTACAAATGTTTTTTTAGGAAGGAACAAGGAAAAATGAGTGAAATCCGAGTCTAATTTTTTATGGACCCTTTATCCCATTCATTAGAATTCTATATAGAGAAAGCTGTGAATCATTTTTTCTCGAGCCGTACGAGGGGAAAACTTCCTATACGTTTCTAGGGGGGGGTGTTGTTTATTTACATCTATCCCAATGAGCCGTCTATCGAATCGTTGCAATTGATGTTCGATGCCGAAGAGAAGGAAGAGATCTTCGGAAAGTGGGTTTTTATGATCCGATAAAGAATCAAACTTTTTTAAACGTTCCTGCTATTCTCTATTTCCTGGAAAAAGGTGCTCAGCCTACAGGAACTGTTAAGGATATTTTAAGGAGGGCAGAGGTTTTTGCGGAACTTTACCCGAATCAAACCCAGTTAAGTAAATAAAAAAAGGGGGGGTGATTCTTAGATCACTTTGCTTTCTATTGTATAATTTTTTGTATAATTTTTCTACTTCTATGGTATGGATTCCCTTATCTAAACCCCTTTTTATCTATGTAGTGCTAATCCAACACAAGTTTTTTGAATATTATTGAAATGTCATTTTTTTTTTTCATTCTATTATTTATTCCAAATCTCCATATTTATATTGACAACAATATATCGAACAAATATAATTACTTGTGATAAGTAGACTTTTTTTCCGTCTCATAGGGTTTTCTTTTTGATCTTACTTCATTCAAATAATGCGTTCGTTGAATTCGCTTTTTTACAATTTTTTTTGATTCAAAAGTGGAAAACATAAGAAAAGAGAAAGTCTATTCATTTGAAAAGAGAAAGTCTATTCATTTGACATTTTTCTATCTTTTTCTTTTATTCTATAATTCAGAATTTTCTTTATTTTCATCTGGCCGATGGATTTGAATTTTCCGAATCCATTCTAAAATGGATTTTTTTCTCTTTTAAGTCCGATTGCCTCATATACTCATTTATATTGATTCTGGTTGTATCTATACATCTTTTTCTATTCCTATTCGGGTTGCTAACTCAACGGTAGAGTACTCGGCTTTTAAGTGCGACTAGGATATCTTTTACACATTGGGATGAAGTGATGCATTCGTCCATACCATCGGTAAAGTTTTGAAGACCGCGACTGATCTGGAAAGGAAATGGATGGAAAAAACAGCATGTCGTATCAACGAAGAATTCTTAGAATATTTTATTTTTCCGGATCAGTATTAAAACTTGGTTTAATTATTGAAACGGAGTAAAGTGAATTCATTCAATTTCAAGTTGGGTCGAATGGATAAATGGATAGAGATAGAGCCCTATGGCTTCCATTAATTATAGGGAAAGAAAAAGCAACGAGCTTCTGTTCTTAAATTAGAATGATTTCCCGATCTAATAATAAGTTAAAAATTTATTAGTGCCTGATACGGGAAGGGTTTTTCCACGAGTGAATTCTCTATTTTTTAATGAATCCTAATTATTTTTTGCCATTTTTTCAAAATGCCATTTTTTCAAAATGAATAATATCCATTTTGAAATGGAGATGTGTGTCTAAAAGAAACAGTATATTGATCAAAACATTTCCAAAATCAAAAGCGCGGTTAGGTTGAAAAAATAAAGACTTTCTAACTATCTTGTTTTGTTATCTTATAATGAAGATAAACCATAAAAAAACAGAGGATAGAGAGTCTGTTGATAAGTCCTCTGTTGATAAGTCCTACTTAGATCCAAGGTATCTATTTGTTTCTTATTATGACAAATAATATCTTGTTTTGGCTGTACCGCACTATGCATCATTTGATAACCCCCAAAATTCTCTACTCTTCAAATTGAAATTCAAATGGAGGAATTCAAAAGATATTTAAAGAGAAGTGGTTCTGAACAGCACTACTTCTTGTATCCACTTATCTTTCAGGAGTATATTTATGCACTTGCTCATGATCATGATTTAAATAGAGCGCATTTGTTGGAAAATGCAGGGTATGACAATAAATATAGCTTACTAGTTGTAAAACGTTTAATTACTCGAACTAACCAAAATGCATTTTGGAGGCGCCATAAGAGTTTTGATTCTAACCAAAATGCATTTTGGAGGCGCCATAAGAGTTTTGATTCTCAAAGGATATCAGAAGGATTTTCGATCATTGTAGAAATTCCATTTTCTCTACGATTCTTATCTTTCTTAGAAACGAAAGGGAGAGTCAAATCGCGGAATTTACGATCAATTCATTCAGTATTTCCTTTTTTAGAGGACAAGTTTTCACATTTAAACTATGTATTAGTTTATCTAATACCGTACCCAGCCCATTTGGAAATTTTGGTTCAAGTTCTTCGCTACTGGGTAAAAGATGTCCCTTCTTTGCATTTATTACGAGTCTTTCTCCACAACTGGACGAGTTCTTTTATTCCAAAGAAAGTCAGTCCTTTTTTTTCAAAACGAAAGAAAAGATTTTTCTTCTTCCTGTATAATTCTTATCTATGTGAATACGAATCCATCTTAGTCTTTCTACGTAACCAATATTCTCATTTACAATCAACAGCTTTTGGAGCGCTTGTTGAACGGATATATTTATACGAAAAATTAGAACTTCTCGTAGAATTCTTTGCTAAAGATTTTCAAGTAAATCTATGGTTGTTCAAGGATCCCTTGATGCATTATGTTAGGTATCAAGGAAAGTCAATTTTCTCTTCAAAGGATAGTGTTCTTTTCATGCATAAATGGAAAGATTATTTGATACGTTTCTGCCAATGGCATTTTTACCAGTACTTTCAACCAGTAAGGGTCTATATAAACCATTTATCCAAGCATTCCCTCGATCTTATGGGCTATCTTTCAAGTGTGCGGCTAACCCCGTTACAGATATGCAGTCAAACGCTAGAATATTCATATCTACTGGATACTGCGGGTAAGAAGTTCGATACCCTTGTTCCAATTCTTCCTCTGATTGGATCATTG